CGGGGAAAAAATCACCCGTTTGATTGAATACGCTACTAATCAATTTCTACCCCTTATTATAGTGTGTGCTTCCGGGGGGGCGCGCATGCAAGAAGGAAGTTTGAGCTTGATGCAAATGGCTAAAATATCGTCTGCTTTATATGATTATCAATCAAATAAAAAGTTATTTTATGTATCAATCCTTACATCTCCTACTACTGGCGGGGTGACGGCTAGTTTTGGTATGTTGGGTGATATCATTATTGCCGAGCCCAATGCTTACATTGCGTTTGCGGGTAAAAGAGTAATTGAACAAACATTGAATAAAACAGTACCCGAAGGTTCGCAGGCGGCTGAATATTTATTCCAGAAGGGATTATTCGACCTAATCGTACCACGTAATCTTTTAAAAAGTGTTCTGAATGAGTTATTTAAGCTCCACGCTTTCTTTCCTTTGACTAAAAATTCAATCAAAACCAAATAGAGCGCTAAGTTCAATTATTTGTAGCAAACGAGTAGTTAGTTTATTCGGAATTAAAGGAAATAGGAATTTTCTTTGGTGACCTAAGATCTAATTGTAGAAAGAATCAAAAGCTGCGGATAACCCCTTTTACCTATATTTCTTATTACTAATCAAGAAGTCTCTATCAAAAAAAAGAGTGAATTCTTCCTTTCATGAAATTAGGCAAACAAAACGAATTTCTTCTTCTCATCTTACGTATATAATTCAAATATAAAAAATAGAAAGTTTTGTGTTTTTCTCGATTTCCCGAGAATCCCGTTTAGCTAAAAATACCTCCGGGTTCGGATTCTAACGAATCTTTCGATAATCTGGAAGGAACTCTTTCTTTAGTAAAAAAGTCAAAAGAATAAAAGAAAAAGAAATCAAGAAAAATAATAAAGTTGATTATCATACATATCTTTCATTTTCATGTAGAAAGATGAATAAGTTCATTTATTTAGCTCTACATCCCTTGCACTTATTCTATATCCTCACTTAGATATAGATATATAGATACTTAGATCTATACTAAGAATTGAATTTAATTAACAATTAAATAATAAGAATTAATAATTAAATGATAATGAAAATTCTTAATTATAATTATTATAAGATATCTTTATTTATAAATAATAATAACAGGTACAAACAATAAATCGAGGTACCCATTCTATGACAACTTTGAACCTTCCCTCTTTTTTTGTGCCTTTAGTAGGCCTAGTATTTCCGGCAATTGCAATGGCTTCTTTATCTCTTCATGTTCAAAAAAACAAGATTGTTTAGACCCGACGGACCCCATCTCTTCTATTTTTTTTTTTTTTTCAAAACTTAGACTTGCATCATAACTAACACAGATATCTATTTAGCGAAATATGATATAACATGTGATTTCTGCCGAACATAAAGGAAAGGACTCTTATACCTGCAGAAACATAATAATATATGGGTAAATGAATTCTAGCCGTTTTCAAATCGACCAGGATCGCTGGATGGCTGAAATAAAAAGTCCTCGGATCTATATGTATAGTGGGAGCATATGAAGGGTATGTTATTATTTTAGTTTAGATTAGATCTAAGTAATTTGATGAATTACTCCTAAAGGTTCACATCAAACTAGTGCTAGTTGATGAGAGTTACTTCGGAAACAAAAAAGGGTAAAGTCAAATTAATTTGAGGGTTTCTCTCAATTCCAATAAAATACAATCGGATCAAGTATGAGTTGGCGATCAGAACATATATGGATAGAACTTATAACGGAGTCTCGAAAAATAAGTAATTTCTGCTGGGCCTTTATCCTTTTTTTAGGTTCATTAGGATTCTTATTGGTTGGAACTTCCAGTTATCTTGGTAGAAATTTGATATCTTTTTTTCCGTCTCAGCAAATCATTTTTTTTCCACAAGGTATCGTGATGTCTTTCTACGGAATTGCGGGTCTCTTTATTAGTTCCTATTTGTGGTGCACAATTTCCTGGAATGTAGGCAGCGGTTATGATCGATTCGATAGAAAGGAAGGCATAGTGTGCATTTTTCGTTGGGGATTTCCTGGAAAAAATCGTCGCATATTCCTCCGATTCCTTATAAAAGATATTCAGTCCATTAGAATAGAAGTTAAAGAGGGTATTTATGCCCGCCGTGTCCTTTATATGGACATCCGAGGCCAGGGGGCCATTCCCTTAACTCGTACTGATGAGAATTTGACTCCACGAGAAATTGAACAAAAAGCTGCTGAATTGGCCTATTTCTTGCGTGTACCAATTGAAGTATTTTGAAAAAAAAAATGGGAAATGGGTGCTTTGAGGGAAAAATGCAAGAATCCTCTTTTTTTCTATAACATAACCTAAGTGAAGTTTCATCAGAAGGGTCATTCGAGCCAAAGCGGGTGGAACAGCTACAAAACGAAATTCTTGATTTTCTTTTTGTCAATCGACGTTTTATTTTCTCCTTTCTTTTGTGTTCCTTAATAACCAACCCAAAAATAACAATTAGATTTCTTAATAATGATAACTAGCCAATTTCTGTCTTGTTTTGTTACTTTGGGTATCGCAATATCTTTCCCTCAATTATTCTACTATTCCTGTCGGTGGGCAATCAGTGAATTTTTTTTTTGAAATATTGGATATTGTGGATTCTTTCATCTCAAAATTGGATTAATATTCATTACTTAAAGCGGTTCTTTCAGTCATTCATTGAAAGGAGACAGTTGTTTCGAATTTGCCCAATTGAGATATCGGGAAACAATATTTTTTTAGTATTTCTTCATTCGAAATGGATTATTAGTCGATTTCTCTAGTCTTTCGAGATTGAAAGACTAACCACAAAATCACAAATAAAATAGATTCATAGGTTCCATACCTTGTATAGAACTCATGCGTGAAAGAAGGATTCGATCGCATAGAGTCGACGAATGAGGTGGGTTGATTAACAATTCACAGATGAAAAAATGGCAAAAAAGAAAGCATCCACTCCTCTTGTATCTATAGTATTTTTGCCTTGGTGGCTTTCTCTCTCATTTCAAAAAAGTCTGGAATCTTGGATTACTAATTGGTGGAATGCTGGGCAATCCGAAATTTTTTTGAATGATATTCAAGAAAGGGGTATTCTAGAAAAATTCATAGAATTAGAGGAGCTCCTCGTCTTGGACGAAATGATCGAAGAATACTCGGAGACACGTCTACACAAGCTTCCTACAGGAATCCAAAAAGAAACGATCCAATTAATCAAGATACACAACGAAGATCGTATCCATACGATTTTTCACTTCTCGATAAATATAATCTGTTTTGTTATTTTCAGTGGTTATTCTATTTTGGGTAATGAAGAACTTGTTATTCTTAACTCTTGGGCCCAGGAATTCCTATATAACCTAAGCGACACAGTCAAAGCTTTTTGTATTCTTTTATTAACCGATTTATGTATCGGATTCCATTCACCCCACGGTTGGGAATTAATGATTGGTTCTGTCTACAAAGATTTTGGATTTGTTCAGAATGATCAAATTATATCGGGTCTTGTTTCCACCTTTCCAGTCATTCTTGATACAGTTTTTAAATATTGGATTTTCCGTTATTTAAATCGTGTATCTCCGTCACTTGTAGTTATTTATCATTCAATGAATGACTGATAAAAGATCCACTCATATTAATCTAATCCAATTCGAAGGTTTGCTACTTTGTAGTTGTACATAAACAAAGCGTTGAAAATTTATGCTTTCTATTTTTACCCATCTTCGGGATTCATCCTATATTAGTCCAGTAACCGGTAAAATTATTATTATTCCAGTAACTAACAGAATCGTGGATAGGGAACTATACTAGCGACTTACCCCACCTATTGTAGAAATTTTGGGATCAACGATTGGACCATGGAAACTAGAAATACTTTTTCTTGGATAAAGGAACAGATTACTCGATCTATTTCCGTATCGCTCATGATATATATCATAACTCGGACGGCCATTTCAAATGCATATCCCATTTTTGCACAGCAGGGTTATGAAAATCCACGAGAAGCGACGGGGCGTATTGTATGTGCCAATTGTCATTTAGCTAACAAGCCCGTGGATATTGAGGTACCGCAAGCGGTACTTCCTGATACTGTATTTGAAGCAGTTGTTCGAATTCCTTATGATATGCAACTGAAACAAGTTCTTGCTAATGGTAAAAAAGGGGGTTTGAATGTAGGGGCTGTTCTTATTTTACCGGAAGGTTTTGAATTAGCCCCCCCTGATCGTATTTCTCCCGAGATGAAGGAAAAGATAGGAAATTTGTCTTTTCAGAGCTATCGCCCTAATAAAAAAAATATTCTTGTGATAGGCCCTGTCCCCGGTCAGAAATATAGTGAAATTGCCTTTCCTATTCTTTCCCCCGACCCCGCTACTAAGAAAGATGTTCACTTCTTAAAATATCCTATATACGTAGGCGGGAACAGGGGAAGGGGTCAGATTTATCCCGACGGGAGCAAGAGTAACAATACGGTTTATAATGCTACAGCAGCGGGTATAGTAAGCAAAATCATACGAAAAGAAAAGAAGGGGGGATACGAAATAACCATAACGGATCCGGATGGACGTCAAGTGGTTGATATTATCCCCCCAGGACCAGAACTTCTTGTTTCAGAGGGTGAATCCGTGAAATTTGATCAACCATTAACGAGTAATCCTAATGTGGGCGGATTTGGTCAGGGGGATGCGGAAATAGTACTTCAAGATCCATTACGTGTCCAAGGCCTTTTGTTCTTCTTGGCATCTGTTATTTTGGCACAAATCTTTTTGGTTCTTAAAAAGAAACAGTTCGAGAAGGTTCAATTGGCCGAAATGAATTTCTAGACTTGCAGATTTATTGACATCAAGTTTGTAAAAGGGATTATTCGTCTTCCCAGTCTTCGGCACAAGAAAGGGAATTTTCTACACCCCCTTCTTGTGCCGAAGGGTAATGATTCTTGATCCTCTTTTTCAAATATTCCTAGTCTTTTTTTCCAGATTTACCAGAACCTTTTTGATTTTTTACGAAACATTCTAAGT